ATTTATCTACGATCGAATTATATTTGTTCGATACACTGTTGTCAATATGATTGTCAATTTTGAATATAAATGTTGAGAAAAGAATAAAGAATAGTTGAGAAAAGAATAAAGAATATAAAAAAGACTATAAAAAAATACAATGAAAAAAGAATTAAGTCAATTTATTTTTTTATTTTTTTATTAATTATTATTAATATTTTATATTTTTATATGTTATTTTATCTGTTATGTTATTTTATCTGTTTTTTTTATCTTATTTTATGTTATTTTTTTAAATGCAATTACTTCATTTATTCAATTGATCTTTTTTCTCTATATTTTATATCAATAAAATTAGCTCAATAAAATTTGGTTTTGTTGGTATAGAACACGGTATTCTATAGTAGCAATATTCTATAGTAGCAAAGCAATAAGAAATACGAATAATAAATAAAGTATGAATAGAACAAAAGAGGGGGGAGGAAATAATAAAGAAAAATTTATACAAAGCTAGATATGAGTCATCCACACCCTCTTTTTTGTATTTCATTAATTGAATTTTGTTTGATTAAGACTAAGTTCCGTAAAAACCCCCGCCTTCTTTAAAATATCATGAACAGTTCCTGTGGGTTGAGCTCCTTTTTCAAGGAAATAGAGAATAGCGGGAACATTTAAATAGGTTTGATTATTTATCGGATCATAAAAACCCACTTTTCGAAGATCTCTTCCCTCTCTTCGGGATCGAACATCAATTGCAACGATTCGATAAACGGCTCATTGGGATAGATGTAGTTAAATAATACCCCCCCCTAGAAACGTATAAGAAGTTTTCTCCTCGTACGGCTCGAGAAAAAAATGATTAAAAGTTATGTCTATGTATGGAATTAGAATGTCAAAAAGATCCATAAACCCAGCAAATCAATTAGACATTTAAACCTGTCTTTTTTTTCGAAAAAAAAAAAAAGAAGAAAAAAGCATTCGTACTCTCATAACTCAAGTCAAATAACTCTCAAAATGCTCAAAAAAAAAAATCCTTAGGCATTCTTTTATTGAGTGGTCTCTAACCCCTTTTTTTTGTCTCGTTTAGAATCTATTTCGATTCTTCATTTTGATCTAGTTGGTGAGACAATTGAAAAGGGTATTTCCTTGTTCTAGGATCCTTTATCTTTGCCTTGAATCATTGGGTTTAGACATTACTTCGGCGATATTTAATCATTTCAAAAATGGCAGCAACATGCCCCTTTTTCTCTCTTTTTTTCTTTCTCTCAAAGAATCATATGAACGATTAATTCCCGCATGATACACTTTTGATCGAAAGAGTTTTACCAATTCCAACAATTTTTCTTTTTGATTTGAAAATAGTTTGAATCGGAGCCTTTCGATTTCTATATCAAAAATAGACTTACGAAGTTGTTCCAACTTATTGATTTCCATTAACTAACCCTAGATCCTTGCCCCTGAAAAATGGATGTTTCTCTTCGAGCTCCATCCTGTACTATTTACATTACAACCCAACAAAAAGACGGATTATAATAGAGCAGAACAAAGGATGTCGAGCCAAAAGCACCTTCATTTCTACATAATGGAAAGTGGTGGGTTTTGACATCCACAGCCGATCATGTCCTTCAAGTCGCACGTTGCTTTCTACCACATCGTTTCAAACGAAGTTTTACCATAACATTCCTCTAGTTTGGAACATTGATTCAATTATGGAATCATGAATAGTCATTGGTTCAGTCGATACATAGTAATCTATCTATACTTCTTCCTTCTATATGAAATAAATAGATAATTTAGGAAGAAAAAGCCTCAATAAGAATTCAAATTAACCCATATTGTATTGTATGAATGCAATATATATATATATTTATATATTTTTACTTTTATTATAATTATACTTTTCTATTCTAATAAAAAATAAAAAAAAATTAAGAATATCATTAATAATAAGAATATCACGAATATTATAAATAACAAAAATAAACTAATCTTTTTGAATCTACCTTGCATCTTCAAATAACTCGATAGATCAAATAACTCGATAGAATAGATTCGCCAATCTCACAGTTATTCGAGTGCCAATCTTAAGCAATTATTAAAAATCAAAAGCAAGAATCAAATTTTCTCCAATATTTGACTCTTAGAAAGAAGGTTGTTAAAAAAAAAAGAGCAATTTAGATTCGGATATCGTTATTCTGATATATAAAAGAGTATGCTCTGGGACGGAAGGATTCGAACCTCCGAATAGCGGGACCAAAACCCGTTGCCTTACCACTTGGCCACGCCCCATTTTGATTTCCATTTGAAACTACTAAACACTAATATGGGTATTCCTTGTTCGTCAATTCCAGTTCCAAATAGCTATGGAATAGATTAGATTCTTGCTAGGATTTTGGCACATATGGATAGAGAATTAAACCGAATTTATTGATCATTACATATAATTCAATTAAGATATTGTATGAAAGTATGATTTCTTCTATTCTCTTGTAAGAATTGAAGGCTTTTTGATTGGGTAAGT